TAACTGAAGGACCCTCTGGTTCGACATTCTATCTCTCTGGGTGCTCTGGAAATCTAAAACATTTGTTTGAATTCCCCTGGTGGGTGGATTGTCTGGGCCAGCCGATATCTCTTCATTCGGACCAGGAGAGAGAAAGTAAGCGTTTTTAACCATTCTGCCTTCAAGAGCCTTTATTGGGACATCGCCAGGCCAGGCGACATCTAAGGAAGATTGACCACCGTCGATTGAAGACTAGGCGTCGAATGCCCTCTTAGTGGTACTTCTTTTTTCACGCTCTCGAGATGAGCGCTCACTTTATTCATGCTACCGCTGAACTTAGTGACATATGGGATAGATGTAGGCATTCCCGCTCTTGGAGGACAGAGTCAAGCAAGGGATTGATGCGAGCTGTTAGCGCTTTCCTGTTGATGCGGCATTAATGTCTCTTGCTGGTGGAAGGACAAATGCCCAATGTCTTAGAGAAGGAGCTATCATAGGTAAGAATGAAGCCAGAAGGGCTTTTTTCGACAAGAATATAGGCTGTTGAAAGCTCTCTCTGTTGGCTCTTACTCTTAGCCTTTCCTGCTTTACTGCTTGGAGGAAGAGAATCAGCTGTTACAGACCCGGCTGTGAAAGAAGGCAAGTCTACTGACTTGGCTTTTGAAGGACAACTTCCCAGTTAATGTACGAACAGGGGACTAGAAGAAAGAAGCCAACAATCCTATGCTAAAGGAAGAAAAAACGTATATCTTGATCTTAAGTATGAAAGGGGCCCCCTAATGCCCATATTAGCGAAATCTGACTTAATAGGAACTTCACTTGCCTCTATGGCTTCCCTTCAAAGCCGAAATTTCACTCTATGAGTCCCATTTCAAAGTATAAATTTAACTTGACAAGTGGGTTGGTTTCGTCCCATGGATGAGAAGAATACAATTTAGGAGTCCCTTGGATAAGAAATGAAAAATCATAAATCCGTCAAAAGCTTAAAGCGAAAGCCGTTGCTTGTTGGCTGGGATGTGTGTTATATTTATTTTGTACAAGTTTCAATTTTCCGCTAATTCCACTAACCTTTTCTTTTGGTTATATTTGTTTTTATCGAAGCCTACCATTATTTATCTTTGGTGTTAAATTCAAAATTGAAAACCATATTTATCCGGCTAACTTGAATCTGTTGCTTGTTTTTTGTCCAAGGGGAAATGAAAAATCCGCTATCTAAGACCCCGACTCGGAGATAGGATCACGGAGAGCCCCCTACTAGCGCTCATCCCTTGCTTGATTATATGGATTAGGTCTTTTGGCTTATTGGGTGTATATCATTTTTTGATGTCTTGGCTGGCTTGGAAAAGGCAATTAGTATTGCTTCTGTTGTTATTGCTCTCCCCTGTCACTAGGCCACCCCAGCAAGAAAACTCCTGCAATAAGGCAAGGGTGGAAGCCTTAGCGTCTTTCCCATGGGACAAAGGAAGCCACGAAACCAGATTAATCATTTCAAATTATATCTGAGCTGACAGCATCAGTCCTCCTCTTTAAAGCAGCGGATTTTGTATTCTTACTTCGCGTCGCTACTAATCAAACTGATTGAGCGCTAGCTGTATTAGCGTTAGCGGCTTCCAAAGTAAGACCTTCCACACCTGCTGCTCCTGCTATAGGCTGCTGATGCGGAACGGAAAACTCACAAATAGTGAAGCCCTTGCTTCTTTGTTGAAGTGGACGAAATGTTTCATTGGCCTTGGGTTTCCCAATCATGGTATTTGTATTGGCACCGGCAACAGAGGGAAGACTTTGGCTTGTAAGAAGGAGAAAGGTTTGAGGCAAGGGTGGAAAGAGGCGCTCGGACGGCCATACATATCATATTACGCTCGCTCGGTCGTACCAAAAGCGCTCGGTCTAGCCAGAAGCTAAAGCCGAATCCGCAGAAGCCTCTGTCCCCGCTAAAGCCGAAGAAGAAGAAGAGAGTTTAAGAGAAATCCGAAATTCAGTATACGAGCTCCGCCGTAAAAGAAAGTGGAGTCGCCTCCTTTGAGTACCTAGAGACCGACGGGTACGTGAAGGGTTCCGCCCTCGCTTCTCTTGTGGAGTTTCCTCGGGAGGGGATCAATCCTAAGCCGTGTTCATCACCTGAAAGAATTTTAAAGTGTTTACGAAGGCATGCTTTAGAGATTTTATTCTTCTCAAGGGATCTTGTCATTTCCAATGGCATTGCTTGCTCGCTCCGTTGCTCGTGGGAATTCCACGCCCTAGCCTAGCTGGGGGAGAATTCTTCTTTTTAACTTGAATCTGTTGGAATGATAGTCTTTCGTTTTCTTGGTAGCCCTCCTAACCCAAGGAAGCCAGATTTAGAATATCTCCTGGGCCACTCTTAATAGAGAGATTAGGGACCGACTCCGAAGCCAATGACAAGCCCTTGAACCAACCCGCGCCGGACCCCTCACTAGAAAGCAAACAGCAAGGGCAGAGCCCCCTGCCGCTACAGACCAAGCAAGGGCTTCTTTTTAAGATCTATCATTTGAGACTGAGACTTTTACTTTTCCCTTATACATATAGAGAAAAAATATATACTTATTCGTTGCTCTTTATGTATAGATAGGGAAATATGAAATGCCTTTCTGGTATCTATATCTATTCCCCGAACCCGTCTTTCAACAGATACAAACTAAGCCAAGGAAACCGAACCAGCTCCCTTATAGCAGAAGCAGGGGGCACCAATCCAGGGGAAGAGGAGAATCTCACTTTAAGAGTACGAGTCCCCTTTCCCACATTACTATTACTAATCTGCCCTTTGGGAAGAAGGAGTAAACTTTTAAAGTTTAAGTTCTTGATCTGTTAGCCGGAATAGCCGGCCGGGAGCTCTGTTCTCAGTTTGCCGTTCAGCGTCTATGAATCGAAGATTTCCAATCTCTCCCTGGACTTTACATCCGCTTCCAGATTAGTTACTTGGTTTTGAGCCTAGACCATCCGAAAAAGCTGCTTGATCCGCAGACGCTGTTAGACGTGGATCTGCTCCTGACTAAAGACTACTATCCAACAGGGAATATCTAACAGGGATATCCTGTTTCAAGAGGTGAGTCCGATGGGAAGGCGTAATAGAAATCCGCCCTTGCGTGGGGAGTTCTTTCTAAGGCTGTATCCGTTCCCTTGGTCAAACAAGCAAGTCCAAAAGCCTTATATCTTTATAGGAAGTCCGCTGCTTTTGTAGCTGCTTCTTGTTTTCTTGTTTCCGTGTCCGATTAGAGGAATCTAATTTGCCTATTTGAGGGTGGGCGGTTCTTATGTATGATTTTCTTTTGGATTAGCTGAACACAAAGAATCACTCTATTTGGTCTGATGCGTCCACCTCTTGTCTTGAAAGCCGAACCTCTAGAACTAGAATCGGATTACCTGTTCAAGGGTGTCACGTGCTTATGTAGGATTTTCCTTGTTCCGAAAGGTCAGCAAGGTCCGTATCTTTCTTTAGTAGGGGGGTTCCAAACCTCGCGTAAGTAATAGAGTACAGGGCTAGCCCGAGGCGAACTTAGATTCTTCCTGGGTCGATGCTTTATTTAATAACCAATAAGTCTAAATTTGACCTTATAGCGGAAGGGTCGCTGCTTTATTTAATAAAAAGTTAATGGGGACGGACTTCGTTGGATATATATGCCTACGTGGAAAGGAATTCCCTTACTTACTATAAAGCTTAGATTGAATAAGGGGAGCTCAGGCACTTTCACATTTTATTTTTTGATAACAGCTTAATGTTACCGCGCAGGAGGTTTCAACCACCCACTTTTATTAGCTTCCGAGCAGGGAAGCCGCTGAACGTTAAAGGGGGCCTCAGCCGATTTAAGATTTCTCACCTTAAACTAAGAATTGAAATTTAAAATCCCATACCTTTCATCTTAATAAACGCATGACAGCTTTTATGCCAGTTTCTGTTCTTAATCAAAATCTAATGGTGATATTGGATTTTCTTTTATGTTGTTTGTTGGCGAGGAGCCGTTGCTTGTTCTTTCTTCTCTTATGAAATTAATGCTTTGCACCTTTCAAAGTCAAAGTAAAGGAGACTCTTTTTTCTAACATAGGAACTAGAGCTTCCCTTACTTATTTGAGAACGTTCGTGCCCCTTGCGAAATGGTTCGCTCACTCCCTGTATAGGACCAAAGGAATAAAAAAAAAGATAAGAAGAACTAGTATTGGGTGGGGATGGCACTCAATTCCTCCTTTGAGTAGTTTCATTAGGAACGGAACTAGTAATAGAAGAAGAAGATTTTGTAGTCAGAATACGGTCGGGGGAAGACTATCACTGACCGAGCTTCTCTACACTGACCTTTCTTCTGGTCTCACGAATTGGATTTGAACCAATATCTCCCTATCTTGGGAAACTTTCCTTTTAGTAGATCGTGATGGGTCTGTCGTCCTCCTCATTATAGTCCGCCTAGAATCCATAGCATTTCGTCGGAATACATCCTGTCTTTTCACCTTAGTAGTCCTATGCATAGTCAGTACTAGACTATCCATATCCAGACCAAACATGAAAAAGAGAATCTTCCATGGCATTTTCACTTTATTTTAGAAGAATCCCCCACCCGAACCATTCTTAAGACCACCAAGCTCTCTCGAATGAGTTCTACTCTTTCTGCTTTCGAGATACACCAGGGGCTAAATCTTTTCCCCACTAAGACGTGAAACCTTCTGGCTATATCGTCCTGAAGACGGATGCGACGGGAAGAAGTGGCATTTGGAAGTGTTGCTGACTTAACATTTAGGTTTCGGCATAACAAAGCTTGCACTGTCTTTTCGCACTTAGGCGCACAGCGTGCCATTGGTAATGATTCTACTACGGTGCCACAAATTCGCAAGCTGTTCCTAAGTAATCGTTGTTGTTCATTGGATTCCGGAGGAACTACTTCGTTAGGATTGGGGAATTGCTGCGATTCTTCCTGAATAGCCTGGATTCTCCCGTCGAGAGTCATTTTTAAAGTATTACCTAAACTCTTCCGACTGAATATGATAAAGCCTATAAAACAACGAGCTACTATCATTTC